GGTAGTGTAGCTTAACCTCAAAGCATAACACTGAAAATGTTAAGATGGACCCTAGAAAAGTCCCACAAGCACAAAGATTTGGTCCTAGTCTTACTATCATTTTTCAACTAAACTTACACATGCAAGTATCCGCGCTCCGGTGAAAATGCCCTCAATCTTCCTACTAGAGGTTAAGGAGCTGGCATCAGGCTCGTGTTCACGGCCCAAAACGCCTTGCTTTGCCACACCCCCACGGGATTTCAGCAGTGATAAACATTAGGCAATCAGCGAAAGCTAGACCTAGTTATGGTTAAATAGAGCCGGTTAAACTCGTGCCAGCCACCGCGGTTATACGAGAGGCTCAAAATGATAGTCATACGGCGTATGGCGTGGTTAACAATTATAATACAAACTGAGAACAAAATACCTTTAAGCTGTCATACGCTAATAAGTCTATGAAAATCAATAACGAAAGTTATCTCATTATATGTGAACCCACGAAAACCAAGGCACAAACTGGGATTAGATACCCCACTATGCTTGGTCTTAAACTAAGGCGGCACTCATACCAAGCCGCTCGCCAGGTTACTACGAGCGCAAGCTTAAAACCCAAAGGACTTGGCGGTGCTTCAGAACCACCTAGAGGAGCCTGTTCTATAATCGATAATCCTCGTTCAACCTCACCGCATCTTGCATTTCAGCCTATATACCGCCGTCGCCAGCCTACCTTTTGAAAGACCGTAAGTAGGCATAATAAGTAAAACTTAATACGTCAGGTCAAGGTGTAGCTTATGATGCGGGAAGAAATGGGCTACATTTTCTAGATTAGAATACACGAAAGACACTATGAAACCTGTGTCTGAAGGAGGATTTAGCAGTAAATGGGGAATAGAGTGCCCCACTGAAGCTTGGCGCTGAAGCGCGCACACACCGCCCGTCACTCTCCTCCAAACATTTTATACTTTTTAATAAAACACTACTGACAAGAAGAGGAGGCAAGTCGTAACATGGTAAGTGTACCGGAAGGTGCACTTGGAATAACCAAAATGTAGCTTAATAGAAAAGTATCTTCCTTACACTGAGATGAAGTCTGCGCAATACAGACCATTTTGAGCATTATAGCTAGCCTAACCACAAACTTAAACCGAACAATATTAAAATAAATATACTAATAATAAAAACAAAACATTTGTCAACTTCAGTATAGGCGATAGAAAGAGAACAACAGAGCTATAGCAACAGTACCGCAAGGGAAAGCTGAAAAAGAAATGAAATAAATCGTTAAAGCACAATATAGCAGAGATTAAACCTCGTACCTTTTGCATCATGATCTAGTAAGTAGACCCAAGCAAAATGATTTATAGTTTGACCCCCCGAAACTAGACGAGCTACTTCGAAGCAGTTGAAAGGACCAACCCGTCTCTGTGGCAAAAGAGTGGGAAGACTTCCAAGTAGAGGTGATAAGCCTAACGAGCCTAGTGATAGCTGGTTACTTGAGAAATGGATAAAAGTTCAGCCTCAAAAATTCTAAAAAATATATTAATTCCGTTTAAAAAATTTTAAGAACACTTGAGAGTTATTCACAGGAGGTACAGCTCCTATGAACTGGGAAACAACCCAATAAGGAGGAAAAAGATCATAATGTCCAAGGACAAAATCCAAGTGGGCCTGAAAGCAGCCACCTTTTAAGAAAGCGTTATAGCTTAAATAATATACTACCCCAAATATCCGGATAAAAACTCTGAATCCCCTACAAGTATCAAGTTATTCTATTTAAATAGAAGAAATTATGCTAGAACTAGTAATAAGAAAAACGACTTTCTCCTTGCACAAGTGTAAGTTAGAACGGACAAACCACTAACACTTAAACGAACCCATTAGAGGGCAAAATAGTACCTATACTAAAAACAAGAAAACCCTATTAACCTTATCGTAAATCTTACACAAGAGTGCCCAAAGGAAAGACTAAAAAAGAAAAAAGGAACTCGGCAAATCCGAGCCCCGCCTGTTTACCAAAAACATCGCCTTCAGCTTTCCATGTATTGAAGGTCCTGCCTGCCCAGTGACATGAGTTTAACGGCCGCGGTATCCTGACCGTGCAAAGGTAGCGTAATCACTTGTCCTTTAAATGAGGACTGATATGAATGGCCCCACGAGGGCTCAACTGTCTCTTTTCTCCAGTCAATTAAACTGATCTACCCGTGCAGAAGCGGGTATAAAAACATAAGACGAGAAGACCCTGTGGAGCTTCAGACTAAATCCAAACGACTCCCCACTATACTCTACCGTATAGACAAACAAAGCGTTATGGCCATAAAGTCTTAGGTTGGGGCGACCACTGAGAACAAATAATCCTCAGCGATGATTGAAGCACAGCTTTATAAACTAAGAATGACAATTCAAAGCATCAGGATACCTGACATTAAGATCCAGACTAATCTGATCAACGAACCAAGTTACCCCAGGGATAACAGCGCAATCTTTTCCAAGAGCCCAAATCGACGAAAAGGTTTACGACCTCGATGTTGGATCAGGACATCCTAATGGTGCAGCCGCTATTAAGGGTTCGTTTGTTCAACGATTAAAGTCCTACGTGATCTGAGTTCAGACCGGAGCAATCCAGGTCAGTTTCTATCTATGTAGTTATTTATCCTAGTACGAAAGGATTGGATAAATAGGGCCTATATTAAAAACACGCCCCCCTTTAACCTACTGAAGCCAAATCAAGTAGATAATAAAGAACACACCCACGCCCTAGAACAGGGTTAGTTAGAGTGGCAGAGCCTGGTAATTGCATGAAACCTAAGCCTTCACCCCCAGGGGTTCAACTCCCCTCTTTAACTATGACATTAATCACATTAATTATTAACCCACTTATATATATTATCCCAATTCTGCTAGCAATAGCCTTCCTTACCCTAGTAGAACGAAAAATATTAGGTTATATGCAGCTCCGAAAAGGACCTAATATCGTAGGCCCATATGGTCTCCTTCAACCTATCGCAGACGGCGTAAAACTATTCATTAAAGAACCAGTAAAACCGTCAACCTCTTCTCCAACACTTTTCCTACTCACCCCAACACTCGCTCTCACCCTAGCCCTCATCTTATGAATTCCCCTTCCAATACCCCTAGCCCTCACAGACTTAAACTTAACGATTCTCTTTATCCTAGCCGTATCAAGCCTATCAGTTTATTCAATTCTAGGCTCAGGATGAGCCTCAAATTCAAAATATGCTCTAATTGGAGCATTACGAGCAGTAGCCCAAACAATTTCCTATGAAGTCACCCTGGGCCTCATTATCATCTCCTTAATCATATTTACCGGGGCATTCACACTAACTACATTCAATACCACACAAGAAGCCGTATGACTCATTTTACCAGCCTGACCATTAGCCGCAATATGATTCATTTCAACCCTAGCCGAAACAAACCGAGCACCATTCGATCTCACAGAAGGAGAATCTGAATTAGTATCCGGATTTAACGTCGAATATGCAGGCGGACCCTTCGCCCTATTCTTTCTTGCAGAATATACAAATATCCTACTAATAAATGCCCTTTCTGCAATCCTATTTCTCGGCCCGTCATTCAATGCACTAACAATTAACCTCTACTGAGCTATTAAAACAATGATTCTAGCATCCCTATTTCTTTGAGTTCGCGCCTCCTACCCCCGATTTCGATATGATCAACTTATACACCTAGTATGAAAAAACTTCCTACCCCTTACTCTTGCCCTAATTATCTGACATATCTCCCTACCAATCTCCATAGCGGGATCACCACCACAACTATAGGCCCTATGCCCGAAAGTTAGGGACTACTTTGATAGAGTAGAAAATAGGGGTTCAAACCCCCTTAGTGCCTAGGAAAGAAGGACTTGAACCTCCACTAGAAAGATCAAAACTTTCAGTGCTCCCATTACACCACCTCCTAGTAAGGTCAGCTAATTTAAGCTTTTGGGCCCATACCCCAAATACGTTGGTTAAAATCCTTCCCTTACTAATGAGCCCTTACATCCTATCTATTATACTTATTAGCCTCGGATTAGGGACAACCCTAACCTTTGCCAGCTCCAACTGACTTCTCGCATGAATAGGATTAGAAATTAACACTTTAGCTATCATTCCACTTATAGCCAGCCACCACCACCCACGAGCAGTAGAAGCCGCAACAAAGTACTTCATCACTCAAGCCGCAGCTGCAGCCCTTCTATTATTTATTAGCCTAATTAATGCCTGACAATCCGGACAATGATTAATTCAAGACATATCAATACCAATGTCCGCACTTATTACTATTGCAATTGCTATTAAACTAGGCGTAGCCCCCGTACATTTTTGATTACCTGAAGTCATACAAGGAATTACATTAAATACAGGATTAATCCTGGCTACCTGACAAAAACTCGCACCACTAGCACTCCTCTACCAAATCTCCAACAATCTCATGCCAGAACTCATAATTGCTTTAGGATTAATGTCCACAATTATTGGAGGATGAGGCGGACTTAATCAAACTCAAATCCGAAAAATTATAGCCTACTCATCCATTGCTCATCTAGGCTGAATTATTTCCATTATACACTTCATACCGACCCTCGCCATCATTAACCTAACTATCTATATCATTATAACAACAACAATATTCATAATCTTTAACACCTTAAACTCCACCACAATTAATATCCTAGCTATAAACTGATCCAAATTTCCGGCCCTCTCAGCCATTACTATACTTGTACTCCTATCATTAGGGGGACTCCCCCACTTTCGGATTCCTACCAAATGGCTTATCCTTCAAGAACTAACCAGTCAAGGCCTCACACTAACCGCCACAGTAATAGCCCTGTCAGCCCTACTTAGCCTATATTTCTACTCGACTTTCCTTTTACTCACCACAACAATTACACCAAATACATATCCACATATACTCAACTGAAACATCAAAACTAAAACCACCTTTATCCTACCAACAATAATAATCTTAACTATTACCATACTCCCTATTTCACCATCTATCATCTCTCTATTTTAGGAGTTTAGATTAACTTAAACCAAAAGCCTTCAAAGCTTTAGACAGAGGTTAAAATCCTCTAACTCCTGTTAATTAGGATCTGCAGGACTTTATCCCACATCTTATGAATGCAACTCAAACACTTTAATTAAGCTAAAACCCTACTAGATGGGTAGGCCTCAATCCTACATACGTTTAGTTAACAGCTAAAAGCTTTAACCGGCAAGCTTCCACCTAGGCTTTCCTCCCGCCGAAACTCTAAAAGGCGGGAGGAAGCCCCGGCAGGCGTTAACCTACGTCTCAGGATTTGCAATCCTGCATGAACTACACCACAAGGCTTGATAAGAGAAGGGATTAAACCTTCCTTTACAGGGCTACAACCTGCCGCTTAAACACTCAGCCATCTTACCTGTGACCATCACCCGCTGACTTTTCTCAACAAACCACAAAGACATTGGCACCCTTTATTTAATCTTTGGTGCCTGAGCCGGAATAGTAGGAACCGCACTAAGCCTCCTAATTCGCGCAGAACTCGGCCAACCGGGAGCTCTAATAGGAGATGATCAAATTTATAATGTTATTGTCACTGCACATGCATTTGTAATAATTTTCTTTATAGTAATACCAATTATAATTGGAGGATTTGGCAACTGACTTGTACCGCTGATAATTGGAGCCCCTGATATGGCCTTCCCACGAATGAACAACATAAGCTTCTGATTACTTCCACCATCACTTCTTCTACTATTAACCTCCTCTGCAGTCGAAGCTGGTGTTGGAACAGGATGAACCGTATATCCCCCATTAGCCGGAAATCTAGCACATGCAGGGGCATCAGTTGACTTAGCAATTTTCTCACTTCATTTAGCCGGTGTTTCCTCAATTCTTGGGGCAATTAACTTCATTACCACAATCATTAATATGAAACCACCATCCACCTCACAATACCAAACTCCTCTATTCGTATGATCAGTACTAGTCACTGCAGTCCTCTTACTCCTATCTCTTCCTGTACTAGCTGCCGGAATTACAATATTACTCACAGACCGAAACCTAAATACCACCTTCTTTGACCCTGCCGGTGGCGGAGACCCTATTCTTTACCAACATTTATTCTGATTTTTTGGCCATCCAGAAGTATACATTTTAATCCTTCCAGGATTCGGTATAATTTCTCACATTGTAGCCTACTATTCAGGTAAAAATGAACCTTTCGGCTACATGGGAATAGTATGAGCAATGATAGCGATTGGACTCTTAGGATTTATTGTATGGGCCCACCACATATTTACAGTCGGCATAGACGTTGATACCCGAGCTTACTTTACTTCCGCCACAATAATTATTGCCATTCCCACCGGAGTTAAAGTATTTAGCTGACTTGCTACATTACACGGGGGTGCTATTAAATGGGAAACCCCTATACTATGAGCCCTTGGCTTCATCTTCCTGTTCACAGTAGGAGGATTAACCGGCATTATTTTAGCAAATTCATCATTAGACATTATATTACACGACACATATTATGTAGTTGCACACTTCCACTATGTTTTATCTATAGGAGCTGTCTTTGCCATTATGGGAGGTTTCGTCCATTGATTCCCCCTATTTTCCGGATACACACTTCATTCAACCTGAACTAAAATCCATTTCGGAGTAATATTTATTGGAGTTAATTTAACATTCTTCCCACAACACTTTCTAGGATTAGCCGGAATACCCCGACGTTATTCAGACTATCCAGACGCATATACATTATGAAATTCTTTATCCTCTATTGGGTCTATAATTTCCCTAACTGCCGTCATCATATTCCTATTTATCCTTTGAGAAGCTTTTGCAGCTAAACGAGAAGTACAAACAACAGAATTAACCTACACTAACGTTGAATGATTACATGGCTGTCCTCCGCCTTACCATACATACGAAGAACCGGCATTCGTTCAATCTCCACAAGTTCGAGAAAGGGAGGAATTGAACCCCCTTAAACCGGTTTCAAGCCGATTGCATAACCATTCTGCCACTTTCTTATAAGATATTAGTTAAACCATAACATTACCTTGTCAAGGCAAAATTATGGGTTAAACCCCCATATATCTTACCTATGGCCCACCCAGCACAACTAGGACTACAAGACGCATCATCCCCTATTATAGAAGAACTACTGCACTTCCACGATCACGCATTAATAATTGTATTTCTAATCAGCACACTTGTACTTTATATTATTACAACCACAGTTTCAACAAAACTAACTAATAAACATTTACTTGACGCTCAAGAAATTGAAATAGTCTGAACAGTTATACCAGCTCTAGTTTTAATTACTATTGCTCTACCATCACTCCGAATTCTTTATCTCATAGATGAAATTAATGACCCCCATCTTACTATTAAAGCCACAGGACATCAATGATATTGAAGCTACGAATATACAGACTATGAAACATTAAACTTTGATTCATATATATTACCCACACAAGACTTATTACCAGGACAATTTCGCCTACTTGACACAGATAATCGAATAGTCGTCCCAACCGGATCTCCTGTGCGCATACTCATCACAGCCGAAGACGTCCTTCACTCATGAGCAGTCCCATCACTAGGCCTAAAAATAGATGCAGTACCAGGACGACTTAACCAAGCCACATTTATTGCTACTCGGCCAGGTATCTTCTTCGGTCAATGCTCAGAAATTTGTGGAGCAAACCACAGCTTCATGCCAATCGCAATCGAATCGGCACCTGTCAAATATTTTGAATCCTGATCTTCATCAATACTAGCAGAATCATCATTAAGAAGCTAATAGGGCATAGCATTAGCCTTTTAAGCTAAAAATAGGTGACTCCCAACCACCCTTAATGGATGCCACAACTTAATCCAGACCCTTGATTTATCATTTTAATTTTCACCTGAGCTGTATTTCTAATTATTTTACCTAATAAAGTTACCTCAAACAAAATCCCAAATGAACCACTCACCAAAGACTCTTCCAACCTTATTACAGAAATTTGATCCTGACCATGACATTAAGCTTTTTTGACCAATTTGCCAGCCAATCCTTTTTAGGTATCCCATTAATCGCTATTGCCCTTCTAACCCCTTGAATATTATTTCCATCCCCCTACAAACGATGAATAAATAACCGACTAATTACTATCCAATCCTGATTTATTGCTCGTGCCACTAGCCAACTAATATTACCACTAAATATTGGCGCACACAAATGAGCTATAATTCTAACTGCCCTCCTACTATTTCTAATAACTTTAAATCTCCTAGGCCTACTACCGTACACATTTACACCAACCACCCAACTATCAATAAATATAGCCCTAGCCGTACCTCTATGACTTGCTACTGTATTAATTGGGATACGAAACCAACCAACACACTCATTAGCCCATCTTCTTCCAGAAGGAACACCTACCCTGCTAATTCCCATTTTAATTATTATCGAAACAATTAGCCTATTTATTCGACCACTAGCTCTAGGAGTACGACTGACGGCAAACTTAACCGCAGGTCACCTACTAATTCAATTAATTTCTACAGCAACCTTTGTTATATTATCTATTATACCAACAATCGCTATACTCACATTCATTGTATTAGCTTTATTGACTGTTCTAGAAATTGCAGTCGCAATAATTCAAGCATATGTATTTGTCCTTCTATTAAGCCTATATCTTCAAGAAAATGTCTAATGGCCCATCAAGCACACGCATATCATATGGTTGACCCAAGCCCATGACCCCTAACAGGGGCAGTTGCCGCTTTATTGCTAACCTCCGGACTAGCAGTATGATTCCATTTCAAATCAATAACCCTACTAGCAATAGGCCTCCTATTAATAATTTTAACTATAATCCAATGATGACGAGATATTATTCGCGAAGGAACATTTCAAGGTCATCACACCCCTCCCGTACAAAAAGGCCTACGTTATGGAATAATTCTATTTATTACATCTGAAGTATTCTTTTTCTTAGGATTCTTCTGAGCCTTCTATCATTCAAGTTTAGCCCCCACCCCAGAACTAGGTGGCATTTGACCTCCAACCGGCATCACACCTTTAGATCCATTTGAAGTTCCTCTTCTAAACACAGCAGTTTTACTAGCTTCCGGCGTAACCGTTACATGAGCCCACCACAGCCTAATAGAAGGAAAACGAACTGAAGCCACACAAGCACTAACCTTAACTATTTTACTCGGCCTGTACTTTACCGCCCTACAAGCAATAGAATATTATGAAGCCCCATTCACTATCGCAGACGGCGTTTATGGAACAACCTTCTTTGTCGCTACGGGCTTCCACGGACTTCATGTAATCATCGGATCAACTTTTCTAGCGGTCTGCCTATTACGACAAATCCTTTATCACTTTACCTCTTCCCATCACTTTGGTTTCGAAGCCGCCGCATGATATTGACATTTCGTAGATGTAGTCTGACTTTTCCTATATGTATCAATCTATTGATGAGGATCCTAATCTTTCTAGTATTAAAAAGTACAAATGACTTCCAATCATTTAGTCTTGGTTAAAATCCAAGGAAAGATAATGAATTTAATCTTAACAATAATTTTAATTTCCTCCCTAATCTCAACCATCCTAGCTACCATCGCATTCTGACTCCCGCAAATAAACCCTGATATAGAAAAATTATCGCCCTACGAATGCGGTTTTGACCCACTCGGATCTGCACGCCTCCCATTCTCTATGCGATTCTTCCTAGTCGCCATTCTATTCCTCTTATTTGACCTAGAAATTGCCCTCCTACTTCCACTGCCATGAAGCATCCACTTAGACCCAACCCTTATATTAATATGAGCATTTACTATTATTATTCTCTTAACAATTGGCCTAATTTACGAATGACTACAAGGCGGATTAGAATGGGCAGAATAAGTCCCTAGTCCAACGTAAGATTATTGATTTCGGCTCAATAGATTGTGGCTCAAATCCACAGAGACTTAATGACCCATATAATATTTACCTTCTCGACTGCCTTCGTACTGGGGTTATCAGGCCTAACTTTCAATCGTACACACCTACTTTCTGCCCTACTATGTTTAGAGGGGATAATATTATCCTTATTTATTGCCCTGGCAATATGATGCACCCAAAATGAGACCATAATATTCTCCTCTGCCCCCTTACTTTTACTAGCCCTCTCAGCATGTGAAGCCGGCCTTGGCTTAAGCCTACTTGTCGCCACCTCCCGTGCCCACGGATCTGACCACCTTCAAAACCTCAACCTCCTACAATGTTAAAACTATTAATCCCAACCATTATATTATTTCCAACAATCTGAGTACTAAGCCCCAAATGATTATGACCAGCTACCACCGCACACAGCTTAATTATCGCTTCATTATCCCTCACACTACTTAAATATTATTCCACGACTCAATGATTAAATCTTAATTACATTATAGCTACCGATATAATCTCCACCCCCTTAATTGTCCTAACCTGCTGACTACTTCCACTAATAATCCTTGCCAGCCAAAACCATATCTCCGCAGAACCCGTTAATCGACAACGAAGTTACATCACACTTTTAGTATCTCTACAAACCCTACTTATCATAGCCTTCAGTGCCACAGAAATTATCCTATTTTACATTATATTTGAAGCTACCTTAATCCCGACCCTTATTATCATTACACGCTGAGGCAACCAAACAGAACGCCTTAATGCAGGTACTTACTTTCTATTCTACACCCTAGCCGGCTCACTTCCCCTATTAGTTGCCCTTCTCTACCTATATAGCACAGCCGGCTCTCTGTCAATAATTTCAATAAATTTAATTACTATCTCTCCCGACACTTGGACCAACACTTTCTTATGAGTGGCCTGCGTAATCGCCTTTCTAGTAAAAATACCCTTATATGGAATTCACCTATGACTTCCTAAAGCCCATGTAGAAGCCCCAATTGCTGGATCAATAATCCTTGCCGCCGTCCTACTAAAACTAGGCGGATATGGAATAATCCGAATAACTATTATATTGGAACCGGCAACCAAATCACTGGCTTATCCATTCATCATCCTTGCACTATGAGGAATTATTATAACAGGATCAATTTGCATACGACAATCAGATATAAAATCTCTAATCGCCTACTCTTCAGTCAGCCACATGGGACTAGTTGCCTCTGGCATTCTTATCCAAACCACATGAGGTTTTACAGGCGCAATTATCTTAATAATTGCCCACGGATTAACATCCTCAGCCCTATTCTGCTTGGCTAATACCACATACGAACGAACACACTCCCGGACTCTCCTCTTAGCACGAGGAATACAAGTCATCATGCCACTAATAGCAACCTGATGATTTATCATAAGCCTAGCAAATATAGCCTTACCCCCATTACCCAACCTAATAGGAGAATTAATAATTCTGGTATCTATATTTAACTGATCAAATTGAACTATTCTACTAACAGGCACTGGGACCCTGATTACAGCCGCTTACTCACTATACCTTTATATATCTTCTCAACGAGGACCAACTCCCAACAACCTAGTCTCCGTTGAATCCCCACACACCCGAGAACATCTCCTGCTAATCCTACATATTATTCCGATTATTCTTCTAATAATTAAACCTGAACTTATCTGAGGATGATGCTGATGTTAATATAGTCTAAACAAGACATTAGATTGTGATTCTAATAATAGAAGTTAAACTCTTCTTATTGACCGAGAGATGCCCGCGCACTAAGAACTGCTAATTCTTATTACCCTGGTTAAACTCCAAGGATCGCTCAATGCTTTTAAAGGATAGTAGTTATCCATTGGTCTTAGGAACCAAAAACTCTTGGTGCAAATCCAAGTAAAAGCTATGTCTATTACTCAATTATCACAAATATTTATAACATGCCTCTCCTTAACAATTATTATCCTTATTTTACCGATCATATTATCTCTCATGACAAAACCATCAAATAACTGACCTTATCAGGTCAAAAATGCCGTAAAACTATCCTTCTTTGTTAGCCTAATTCCATCAATTACCTGCTTAAACCTAAATCTCCAATCTTTCACCATTTATTACCAATGATTCTATATCTCATCCACAGAAATTAATATTAGCCTTCAATTTGATCAATACTCGATAATTTTCATAACAATTGCACTCTACGTAACCTGATCAATTCTAGAATTTGCTATTTATTACATACACACGGATATTTTAATTAACCGATTCTTCAAATACCTATTAACATTTTTAATCGCCATAATAATCCTAGTAACTGCCAATAATATATTCCAACTTTTCATCGGCTGAGAAGGAGTCGGAATCATATCTTTCCTACTAATTGGGTGATGACACGGCCGCGCTGATGCCAACATAGCCGCATTACAAGCTGTGATTTATAATCGAGTGGGAGATATTGGCCTCATAATAACAATATCCTGACTCTTAATCAATACTAACTCATGGGATATCCAACAACTATTTATCCTTACAAAAAATATAGACATAACACTTCCTGCAGCCGGACTACTTCTAGCAGCAACAGGAAAATCCGCCCAATTTGGTCTTCACCCCTGATTACCAGCAGCAATAGAAGGTCCAACCCCAGTCTCCGCCCTACTCCACTCAAGCACAATAGTTGTTGCCGGAATTTTTCTATTAATCCGACTTCACCCGCTTATCGAAAACAACAATAATATCCTCACCGCCGCACTCTGCTTAGGCGCAATCACCACTCTCTTTACCGCTACCTGCGCACTGACACAAAATGATATCAAAAAAATCGTTGCATTTTCTACATCCAGCCAACTTGGCCTAATAATAGTGGCAATTGGACTTAATCAACCCCAATTAGCATTTCTTCACATCTGCACCCACGCATTTTTCAAAGCCATGCTCTTCTTATGTTCTGGATCAATTATCCACTCCCTAAACGACGAACAAGATATCCGTAAAATAGGAGGAATCAACAAAACACTTCCACTAACTTCTTCATGCTTAACCATCGGCAGCCTCGCACTAATAGGAACACCTTTTCTTGCCGGCTTCTTCTCAAAAGATGCAATTATTGAAGCCCTTAACACCTCACATCTAAACGCCTGAGCCCTAGTACTAACACTAATTGCCACCTCATTCACCGCAGTATACAGCCTACGTATCATCTATTTTGTCCTCATAAATAACCCCCGCGCCCTCCCCCTCTCCCCAGTAAATGAAAATAATCCCTTAATTGCCAATCCAATTAAACGCCTTGCATGAGGAAGCATCATCGCCGGATTCATCCTTTGTCAATATATCCTCCCTAACAAAACCCAAATACTTACAATATCACCGACACTAAAACTAACCGCCCTTATCGTATCATTACTAGGACTACTAACAGCATTAGAATTAGCTTCCATAACAAATAAACAAATCAAAATTAATCCTACGAAACCTGCACACAACTTCTCCAACATACTCGGTTTTTATCCTCATATTATGCATCGTCTAATATCTAAAATACCCCTAACATTCGGACAAACTTCTGCCACACAAACATCCGATCAACTATGAATAGAGAAATTAGGACCTAAAGGCATCGCCCACACACAACTTACTATTACCCAAAAAATTACACACGCACATAAAGGCCTAATCAAAACATATTTATCAATTACAATACTGTCACTTCTTACCGTTACAATCATTGCTATAATAATCTAACTGCACGCAAACAACCCCGAGAATAACCTCGAGTCAATTCTAATACAACCAACAAAGCTATTAGTAATACTCACCCAACAACTAACAACATATAACCGCCAGCGTTATAAACTTCTGCCACCCCCACATATCGTCGCACAACTCCAAAATATCCTTCAACACCATCAAACAATCCTAAATCCCCGACAAATGCTACCCATACTACAATAACTAAAAATACATACCCCAATACATAAGAAAAAACCTCCCAAGAACCCCACGCATAAGGATAAGGTTCCGCCGCCAATGCAGCAGAATAAGCAAATACTACCAACATTCCCCCCAAATAAATTAAAAACAAAATCATGGATAAAAAAGTCATACCACACTGCATCAACATTCCACACCCTACTCCAGCCCCAACCATCAGCCCAAAAGCCGCAAAATAAGGAGAAGGATTAGACGCCACCGCAATTAGACTAACTAAAAAAACTACAGAAAAAACTACCATAAGTACCATAATTCTTGCCAGGACTTTAACCAGGACTAATGACTTGAAAAATCACCGTTGTAACTCAACTACAAAAACCAAATGGCAATCATTCGTAAAACCCACCCACTAGCAAAAATTATCAATAGCGCATTTATTGACTTACCAGCCCCATCAAATATTTCATCATGATGAAACATGGGTTCGCTCCTCGGACTATGCCTAATCGCACAAATTATTACAGGACTATTCTTAGCTATACACTATGTCTCCGACATCAACTCAGCCTTCTCCTCAATCGCACACATCTGCCGCGATGTAAATTATGGATGATTAATCCGAAACTTTCACGCAAATGGCGCATCCTTATTTTTCATTTGTATTTATCTACACATCGCCCGCGGCCTATATTATGGATCCTACCTCTTTATAGAAACCTGAAACATTGGAGTAATCCTACTTCTTCTCACTATAATAACTGCATTCGTAGGATATGTCCTCCCATGAGGACAAATATCCTTCTGAGGCGCCACCGTAATTACCAATCTTTTATCGGCAATCCCCTACATTGGAGATACCCTAGTACAATGAATCTGAGGAGGATTCTCAGTTGATAAGCCAACACTCACCCGATTTTTCGCATTTCACTTTATTCTCCCCTTCGCAATCGCAGCAATATCCCTTGTCCACATCGTATTTCTTCACGAAACAGGGTCCAATAACCCCATAGGAATTAATTCTGACGCGGACAAAATTCCTTTCCACCCCTACTACACCTTCAAAGACCTACTAGGTTTCGTTATCTTACTATTAATCATTATTATATTAGCATTACTTTCACCCAACCTATTAAATGACCCAGAAAACTTTACTCCAGCTAACCCATTAGTCACCCCTCCCCATATTAAACCTGAATGGTACTTTCTATTCGCCTACGCAATCCTACGCTCTATCCCTAACAAACTAGGAGGAGTACTAGCCTTACTCTTCTCCATCCTTATTCTTATACTAGTCCCATTACTACACACCTCAAAAATCCGCAGCGCTACATTCCGCCCACTATTCAAAATTACACTCTGAATTCTAGCAGCTGACGTTCTTATTCTGACATGAATTGGGGGACAACCAGTAGAAGACCCATATATTATAATTGGCCAAGCAGCCTCAATCATTTACTTCTTAATTTTCTTAGTACTTATACCGCTGTCAGGCTGATTAGAAAACAAAATTCTCAACCGCAATTGCCCTAGTAACTTAAAGCTAAAGTGTCGGTCTTGTAAACCGAACATGATGGTTAAATTCCATCCTTGGGCTCAAAGAGAAGAGACTCTAACTCCTACCTTTAACTCCCAAAGCTAAAATTCTACTTAAACTACTCTTTGGCCATGTATGTATATAAGATCTATTACTCAGACAAACATTCTATTATCCCCTACATAAACCATATACCTATTAATTAGCATTACACTTACCATATCAGAGTACACTACCTTCTCACTACCTACCACCCCCTCCCCCCATTCTCATTACATACTATTAACTATATTAGAATTATATGTATATATTACATTAAATTATTTTCAACATAAACCATTAATTAGATTATTCCCTATAACTTAACTACAACTATCCTACTACATGAGCGCCATGAATAACAATTAATCAAGAAATACCTTGCTAAAACCATAACATGGTCACTAACTATAAGCTTATCAATACATATATATACATAACACCTATCAAGCCAGGAATATATATGTAATCTACCATTAAATTATACACACCATTCAGGAGAGTCATTCGTTTTCATATTTATCAGCAATATTCCATAATAATTGTCCCGTCCGGATTGTAACCACCATCCTAAACGGTTCCACTATACCTGAACCATCATTATAATCTAAGACTTATATTGCGTGATACACTAACGTTCCATTCCAGAACATTTGGTTCCTAACTCAGGGACATAAATAGATAATTCCCCATACCTGATATTATCGAGGCGGTAGTGACTGTACGGAACATTGGTCTCCTGGCACGCGACATGGCTTAAACAGTCCTCGTACGTTCCGCACTGCGGTTGTTTAGCCTGATCTACCTCATTCGCCTTTTCTCTGTTCACTTTCATCACCTTGCCATGGCTGGTTATTCAGATTCTTAGTCAAGGCCCGGTACATTTACTTTGCTTAAGACTTGATCGTTCAACCTTGAATGACATAGAACTCTTACTACCACTAATTATTCTCTCTAGAGCATAACTACTTTTACATCCCCTGGTGCTTTCTTAATAAATTAAAATTTTAAAACGCGAAAATAGCCTAAAACCCCCTACCCCCTTAAAAAAGACGTTTTTGGACTTTTTGACCCCGTAAAACCCCGAAAACAGGAAAGTACCTAAAAACGCAAGAAAATCATGTTGTGGCAAATCATCTTGCAGTGTTGCATTTCGA